AATAAAGTAAGCTAAATCTAAGCTAGTGGGCTCATACCCCAATTATGAATTTATTTTCCTTTATTAATTTTTTTTAAATTTTTAATAAAATGAGTAATTCTCTTAACTGTAATTATTACAATCTCTTCTAAATCTTGGTTTATTTATTGATTAATAATAGAACTTAATTTGCTAGCATTTATTCCAATTTTAAATCTAAAAAAAATTAATAATTCAAATTGTATAATTTCTTATTTTATTGTGCAAAGATTTTCCTCTTCATTATTTTTCATTGCGATACTAATCTACAGTATTACAAATTTTGAATTTTTTGCATTTGTAATAACATTATCAATAATAATCAAATTAGCTATAGTACCTTTTCATTTCTGGCTAACAAGTTTAAGAGAAATATTTAATTATTCATCTTTATTTATTCTTTTAACATTACAAAAATTCATCCCTTTATTTATTATATCAATAATAAACTTAAAACTTATTATTATTTTTGTTATAATTTCAACTCTTTGTAGCTCTTTATTAATATTTAATTTAAAATTAATTAAAAAAATTTTAATTTTTTCTTCAATTTCCCACCAAGGTTGAATAATTTCTCTTATTTTTATAAAAAGTAACTTTTGAATAACTTACTTAATTATTTATTCATTCTTAATCTATAAAATCACCTTTTTAACAATTAAAAATAATTTTAACTCAATTAATAATTTAATGTATTCTAAAAGAAATTTTTTCGAAAAAATTTCTTTTAGAATACTTATTTTCTCCCTAGGGGGAATGCCCCCTTTCTTGGGATTTATTATTAAGTTTATTTCAATTATCATTGCTATTAATATAAATTCAATAATTTTAATTATTTTAATTATTTCTTCTATGATAAATATTTATATTTACATTAATATAATTAGCCCACTTTTATTTCTAAACACCATATTTTTTAAAATTTTAAAAAAAAATAAAATCAATATTAAACAAATTTTAATAAACTTAAATTTATTAATTTCAATCTTGTTGATTAATACTTTAATATTTTAAAGATTTTAAGTTAAAAAAACTGTTTACCTTCAAAGTAAAAAATATTTCAAAATAAATCTTAGTAAAAGGAAAATCCATAAATAAATTTACAATTTATCACCTAAAATTCAGTCATTTTACCGCGATGACTATACTCAACAAATCACAAAGACATTGGTACAATATATTTAATTTTTGGAAGATGAGCCGGAATTCTAGGATTAGCAATAAGAATACTAATTCGCATAGAACTTGGTCAACCAGGAACCTTAATTGGTAATGATCAAATTTATAATGTAATTGTTACAGCCCATGCTTTCATTATAATTTTTTTCATAGTTATACCCATTATAATTGGGGGATTTGGAAATTGATTAGTACCAATTATATTGGGAGCTCCCGATATAGCTTTCCCTCGCATAAATAATATAAGATTTTGACTTTTACCCCCTTCATTATGTTTATTAATTAACTCCTCCTTAGTAGAATCAGGGGCTGGAACAGGATGAACTGTTTATCCCCCTTTATCGTCAAATTTATCACACTATGGTCCCTCAGTTGACATAGCTATTTTTTCTTTACATTTAGCGGGTGCTAGATCAATTTTAGGGTCCATCAATTTTATTACGACTATTATTAATATACGTTCAATTGGCTTATCAATAGAACGTGTTCCTTTATTTGTTTGATCAGTTTTAACGACAACAATTTTACTTCTTCTTTCACTACCTGTTTTAGCAGGAGCAATTACTATACTTCTTACTGACCGTAACTTCAATACATCATTTTTTGACCCTTCTGGGGGTGGAGACCCAATTTTATACCAACATTTATTTTGATTTTTCGGTCACCCTGAAGTTTATATTTTAATTTTACCAGGATTTGGAATAATTTCGCATATTATTTGTTTCCACACAGGGAAAAAAGAACCTTTTGGAAATTTAGGTATAATTTATGCCATATTAGCTATTGGCTTATTAGGATTTATTGTGTGAGCACATCATATATTCACAGTAGGTATAGACGTAGACACTCGAGCTTACTTTACATCAGCCACAATAATTATTGCAGTGCCCACAGGCATTAAAATTTTTAGTTGATTAGCCACTCTTCACGGGACAAACATTAAATTTAATTCTCCTATTTTATGAAGATTAGGGTTTATTTTCTTATTTACTATTGGAGGATTAACAGGAATTATACTAGCAAATTCATCAATTGATATTATTCTTCATGACACGTATTATGTTGTAGCCCATTTTCATTATGTTCTTTCTATAGGAGCCGTATTTGCAATCATAGGAGGAATTATTCACTGATTCCCCCTAATATTTGGTCTTAATTTTAATTCCATTTTAACAAAAAGACAATTTTTAATTACATTTATTGGAGTTAATATAACATTTTTCCCTCAACATTTCTTAGGATTAAGAGGAATACCGCGTCGATATTCAGACTACCCAGATTTTTTTTCAAAATGAAATTTTTTTTCATCAATTGGCTCAATTATTTCATTAACTGGGGTAATTCTAATAATTATTATTCTTTGAATTTCTTTAATTGAAAAAAAAATAATCATTTCCTCATTAGCTTCACCAGTTTCAATTGAATGAATAATAAATTTTCCACCATCAGAACATACTTTTAATCAAAATAACATTATTATTAAATAATTATTTCTTGCTTTAAAAACTTATGATAACCTGATCACAATTATCTTTTCCTGATATAAATTCTCCAATTATAGAACAAATAGCTTTTTTTCATGACCATTCAATAACAATTATTATTTCAATTACAATTATTACAATATATATAATTATTAATATTATAACTAATTCACTTTCAAGCCGATCAATAATAGAAGGCCAAGAAATTGAAATTATTTGAACTATCATCCCAGCAGTAACATTAATTTTTATTGCTATTCCTTCTCTTCATTTACTTTACCTAACAGATGAAATTTTTCACGCTCAAACATCCATTAAAATTATAGGGCATCAATGATACTGAACTTATGAATATTCAGATTTTAATAAAGAATTCGACTCATTCATAATTCCCGAGCAAGAAATAAATCTAAATTCATTTCGGCTTTTAGAAACAGATAATAATTTAATAGTTCCATTTAACACAATAATTAAATTTCTAATTACATCTGCAGATGTAATTCATTCATGAACTATTCCATCGCTTGGTATAAAAATAGATGCAGTACCAGGCCGATTAAATCAAACCTTTATAATTGCCAATCGTCCAGGTTTATTTTTTGGCCAATGTTCAGAAATTTGTGGAACAAACCATAGATTTATACCTATTTCCTTGGAAGTAACTAAAATAAATAACTTTATTAAATTCATTCTATTATAACATTGAATGGCTGAAATTTTTAAGCAATGGTCTCTTAAACCAACATATAGTGTAAACTTTCAATGAAAAATCTAGTTAAAAAATAACAAAAGAATGTCATTCTTTAATTACAATTAAGTGATTTTTAATTCCTCAACTCTTTCCAATAAACTGAATATTAATTTCACCTTTAATTTTAATTATATTTTTATTATTTATAATAACCATTTTTTTTTTCAAAATTTCTAACAAAATTTACTTTTCCAAACTTTCAAAGGAAAATAATAAATTTTTATTTAAATGATAAAATATGATAAACAACTTATTCTCCATTTTTGACCCAGCAACTTCTAATTTTTTTAGAAATAATTGAATTTCATTAATATTTTGATTAATTATTCTACCCTTACCTTTCTGAGCTAATTCATCTGTGTTTCTAACTTCTTGGAAAATTCTTTTTAATAAACTTTTCCAAGAAGTTAGAAACAACATTTCTTTAAATAAAAAAAAATTTATTATTTATTTATTAGGCATTTTTACAATTATTATGTTTAGAAACTTTTTTGGCCTTATACCTTACATTTTTACTCCTTCAAGTCATTTAGTATTTACTATACTTTATTCTTTTCCTGTTTGAATTTCATTAATAATTTTTGGTTTTCTAAATAAATTTAATAAGATAATAATTCATTTAGTACCTATAGGGTCTCCTATTATTTTAAGTTTTTTTATAGTCTTAATTGAATCTATTAGAAATGTAATCCGTCCTATTACTTTGTCTATTCGTCTTACAGCCAATATAATTAGTGGCCATTTATTAATTCATTTACTTTCATCAATAATAATGGAATTAAATTACTTTTTTTTAATATTATTTATTATGATAATGTTATTAATTTTAGAAACTGCTGTTGCAGTCATTCAAAGATTTGTATTTATAACTTTAATTTCTCTTTATATTAATGAAGTTTAAAAATAAACTTATGATATTCCACCCATTTCATTTAGTAGAAAAAAGGCCATGGCCTTTAACTAGTTCAATTGCAGCTTTTTCTTTAACTTTAGGATTTGTGAACTATTTTAGGAATAATAACGGGATGCTAATTTCATTAGCATTTTTAATTTTATTTTTGTCATCGTTTCAATGATGACGAGATATTTCTCGAGAAGCTTCATTTCAAGGTTTTCATACTTTTTTTGTATTGCAAGGATTAAAATTAGGAATAATTTTATTTATTTTATCAGAAGTATTTTTTTTCATTTCTTTTTTTTGAGCTTTTTTTCATAGAAGTTTATCCCCTAATATTGAAATTGGAGGGATTTGGCCCCCTAAGAGAATTGTCCCCTTTAATCCATTTGAAATACCTTTATTAAATTCAACTATTTTAATTTCTTCAGGAATTTCAGTTACTTGGTCCCATCATTGTATTATAAATGGAAAGTATCTCCCTTCTTTGCTTTCGTTAAAGATTACTATTATATTTGGGATATTATTTACATTTTTTCAAATATTTGAATATTTTCAAGCTCAATTTTCTATCACAGATAGAATTTTTGGCTCTACCTTTTTTTTAACTACTGGTTTTCATGGAATTCATGTAATTATTGGAACAATTTTTTTAACAATTACTTTTTTTCGTATTAAAAATAATTTTATTTCAAAAAGCCACCATTTTGGATTTGAAGCTTCAGCTTGATACTGACATTTTGTAGATGTTGTCTGACTATTTTTATTTACTTTTATATATTGATGAATTTTTTGTTTAATTAGTATAATGAGTACAATTAATTTCCAATTAATAGGTTTTTTTAATTAAACAATTTTTAAAAATTTAATAGTTATTCCTTTTTTCTTATTTTTGTTTTTTATATTATATAAAATTTTATATATAAAAAATTATATGTCTAAAGAAAAATTATCTCCTTTTGAATGCGGATTTGACCCCTTTTCTATTTCTCGTGTCCCTTTCTCTTTAAAATTTTTTTTTATTGGAATTATTTTCTTAATTTTTGATGTAGAAATTATTATTATTTTACCATTTCCAATTTTAATATTTAATAAAAATTTTTCATTAATTGCATCATTTTTTGTAATTAATATTATTATTTTATTTGGCCTTTTTTATGAATGAAAAAGAGGAATAATTGATTGGCTTAAATAAAAAAAAGTTTTAGAAAAGTATTTAAAGTTTATAAAATCTAATTTGCAATTAGAAATTGAATTATCCTTTTCTATTTAGTTATTTAAAATAAAGCGATAAGTAATTGCATTCAGTTTCGACCTGAATTTAGAAGTTTTCTATTTTTTAATAGAAGCCAAAGATGAGGCTTTTCACTGTTAATGAATATATTGATTAAATTTTAATCCTATTAAGATTAAATTAGGTTGGACTTCTAATCCAAATTTAATGATTTTTCATTTTAATCTTTTTTAAATAGTGTAATTAAACACTTAACATTTTCATTGTTAGATTTCCTTTTGGATTTAAATCCAAAAATTGATGCAAAAATTAACAGAACAGAAATAAAATATAAATATTATTAAAAAAAATAATATAATTGTGACAGGTAAAATAGTTTTTCATGCTATTATTATTAATTTATCATAGCGAAAACGGGCGTAAGTACTTCGAATTAAAATAAAAAACACTATAATAAGCAAACATATTAGGTTTCTTAAATTTGTAAAGCCAAAAAATATATAATTTGTTAATATCCTTACAAGGATAATTATTCCATATTCAGCCATAAAAATCATGGCGAATAACCAAGAACCATACTCAATGTTAAAACCTGATACTAATTCCGATTCTCCTTCAGCTAAATCAAATGGGGTTCGGTTAGTTTCTGCTAATAAAATTACTATTCAAATAAATAAAATTATAGGTATACCTAAAGAAATTGAAAACTTCTCTTGCATTTTTATGAAATTATTAATAGAAAATCTTTCTATAATTAAAGATAGACTAATCAAAAAGAGGGCCATTCTTACCTCATAAGAAATAATTTGAGCAAAACCCCGGTATGCCCCAATTAGTGAATATTTAGAATTTGAAGCTCAACCTCCTAATAAAATAGAATATCTTCTTATTCTTGAAACACAAAGGAAAAAAATTAATGTTAAATTTAAATGAATTGCATTTCTTTTAAATCAAAAAATTATTCATAATAAAAATATTATTGTTATTCTTAAAATTGGTGAAATTAAATACAAAATCATATTTATATAAAATATAAAATTTATTTCTTTTCTAAATAATTTTAAAGCATCTCTAAAAGGTTGGAATAACCCAAAAATACCTGTCTTATTAGGCCCTTTACGAATTTGGCAATATCCTATGATTTTACGTTCAAGTAAAGTAAAAAATGCAATTCTTAAAAGACCTATAAGTAAAACAGTTATATATAAAATAAAATTTAAAATTATTAAAGGAGTTTTATCATAAAGGAAGCTTAAATTCCTCACATTTTTCTGTCACTTTAACAATTCCAAAAATTGATGCAAAAATGATTTTAAATTAAAAAAATATTTCTTATTAAAAATTCCTTTCGTACTAATTTAAAAATATTATTTATTAAGATAGAAACCAACCTGATTCGCATCGGTTTAAACTCAGATCATGTAAGAATTTAAAAGTTGAACAAACTTCTTTTTTTAACTTCTTCGTTAAAAAAGTATCTTAATCCAACATCGAGGTCGCAAACTATTTTGTCTATAGGAACTATCAAAAATTATTACGCTGTTATCCCTAGAGTATTTTTATCAAATAATCATTAATAATGGATCATATTATTTGTTATAAAGTTATTAATCTTTACTAATCGCCCCAATTAACTTTTACATTTAAAAATTATTTTAAATGTAAAAATAAAATTCTTAGGGTCTTCTTGTCTATAATTTTTATTGTTGTTTCTTCACAAACAAAAATAATTTTAATTTTTAAAAAAAAAAAAGTCTTTTTTTGTACACCCATTCTTTTAGAACTCAATTAAAGTCTTGTTTCAATACCTTTGTATAGTCAAAATACTACAGCAATTTAATAATCATTGAGCAGGGGTTACATTTAATTAAACAACTAAATGAAATGTTTTTATTAAACAGTCAAAAAAATGTTTTGCCTAGTTCTTCTTTTTTATTTTAAAAATAAAAATTATTTTAAAATGCTTTAAAGTGAAAATAAAATTTTACTTATATATTCATTATTATATAAAATTGTAATTAAATTTATTTTTTTTAAAAAATTAAATTTTTTTAATAAATTGCATAATTATTTTTAACAATAAAAGGGAAAATTTTATTCCTTTTTAAAAAAATAAAAATTTTATTATTAATTTTTTCTTGGCTTATCCCAAAAAAAATAAATTGTCAATTTATTGAATATAACTTAAGACAATAAAATTTTAAATTTTTTTTAAAAACTAGCTATCTTAAATTTTGGTTAGAATTTCACTTCTATTTAAACATAAAAAAATTTTATGAAATAAATTTTATTTTATTAAAATAGATCTATTAATTTCGAGAAATATAAATATTTACATTTTTTGGAAAACCCCTTATGCTAAAGGTACAAAATATTACTTTTTTAAAAAAAAATTAATCCCTTTTCAGTTAGACATTTTTTATGTATTTGTATTAATTTTTATATATTATTTAAAAATAATTTTAAGTGTTTTTTTTTAAAAAAAATGGTAAAAATTTTACAAAATTTTCATTGTAAATGAAATATCAATTTGATTTCATTTTTTTTTTAAAACACTTTCCAGTATTTTAACTTTGTTACGACTTATCTTTATAAAAGAGTGACGGGCGATATGTACATACTTTAGAACTTAATTCAAAGTTTCATTTTATTAAACTTTTACTTTCAAATCCTAATTTATTTTTTCATTTATTTTTTTAAAAAAAAATGTAATTCACTTCATTCTAAAATTTTTGCTGCACCATGACTTAATTTAATTATTTTTAAATAATTAAAGTAATATTTTTTAAGTATTACTTTTATAGTGGTATACAAACTGTTCTTAACTAATTTTAGTAAGATTTAGGTGTTTTATCCATTAAAGAGCAAATTCCTCTGAAAAGCTTAAAGTACCGCCATAATTTTTTGTTTTCATAATAATTATATACTAACAATATATGACTCTTAATAATAGGGTATCTAATCCTAGTTTATAATAGAATTTTCAATTTCAAAAAATTTTTGAAAATTTTAAAAAAAATTTCACCTTTTTTTAAAAAAAAAATTTACAAGTTTTAAAATTTAATTTTAATTAAAAAAAAAAGAACTTTTTTGTCTAACCGCTGCTGCTGGCACAAAATTAGCTAAGTTTTTTTATAAATTTCAATAATTTTTTATTATTAAATAAATTTTATTTTCTGTTAGTAAATTTTTTAAAAAAAACATAAAAAATTTATGGTTTTTTTCTTTAAAACCAAAGTTAATTTGTTGGGCAAATCTATTTAAATAAAATCATAATTTAAAAAATAGATTTTTTTTTTCAAACTCCTGTCTATCGGTTATCTCAGCATATTAAAGAAAGGTATGCTAAATTTTACTGGGAAATTTCTGCTTATTTAAATATAGACTGATTTTGAGCTAGATGAGCTCATCTATTTTTTTCTCCGAATTTATTAATTAGTAAATGTGTGTTAGACTTAGTATGACCCTTTGTTACATCTATGCGGTCCAGTAAATGAGATAGCCGGTTGTCGCCCCTTATTTAATATAGATGTAATAATACTTTCGCCAAGTAAAATGCCTGAATTTAAAGGATTATCTTGATAGGATAAATTATGTATTTTTGTACTTTTACTAAATAACTTTAATAAATATAATTTATTTCTTAAAAAATCAAAATTTTTTGTGCTACCTTACACTAAAAGTTACTATATCTTTAAAAAAATTATTTTTACATTTTCAGTGTAATGTTTTGTTTAAACTATAAAGATTTTAAATTAAAATTACCAACAATACAAGTAAAATTAATAAAATTTTATTAATATTTTTATTTTCAATTCAAAAGTTAAAATTATAAAATAAATAAAAATTATTTTTTAAGTTTGAAGGGCCTATAATTTCTATTCAAGTTCAATCTCTTAAACTAATTTTGATTAGGCTTTTATTTTTTTTTAATAAAATATACCTAGTTAGAAAAGAAAGATGTCAAATTTTATAGAAAAAATCTATTTTAAATCTTATTTGTTTTATTTCTTTTAGAAGAAAAAATAAAACAATTGAAGTTAACAATAAGATTAATGTAAAATATTTTGAAAAATTACTAATAAAAATTAAATTAAAATTTGATTTAGTTACCCAATTTATTAGTCTCCCTGAAATAATTGCTATTATACACAATACTGAAATTGGAAAAATTATTAAGAATTCAAAATTAAATTTTCTTATTGTAATATTAATTATTCCTTTAGTTAAAAAGATAAAAATTAATCGCCTACAGTATAAAAAGGTAGATGCAATTCCAATTAAAAAAATTAAAATTAAAATTAAATTACTTATTTTAAACATGAAAAATTCTACGATTAAATCTTTGGAATAAAATCCCCCAATGAAAGGAAACCCTATAAGAGAAAGAATTGAAATTATTATACATCTTGAAATTGCAGGGCTAATAAAAAAAAAATTTCCTAACATTCGGACATCTTGAATTCCCTGAAATGAATGAATTACTAAACCAGCACATAAAAATAACATAGATTTGAAAATAGCATGTATAATTAAATGGAAAAATGCTATTTCAATTATATTTAAAGAAATAGAAATTATTATCAAAGATAACTGACTTAAAGTAGAAAAAGCAATAATTTTTTTAAAATCATTTTCAAAAAAAGCATTAATTCCTGCTATTAGTATAGTAAGTAATGAAATTTTTATTAAAATTTCTGAGTATAATTGCATATTAAATAAATAATAAAAACGTAGTAATAAATAAACTCCGGCGGTAACTAATGTTGAAGAATGAACTAACGAAGATACCGGTGTAGGGGCTGCTATTGCAGCAGGAAGTCAAGCAGAAAAGGGAATTTGAGCTCTTTTTGTTAGTGCTGCTACTAAAATTAAAATTCCACAAATTAGCTCAAAATTTTGAGCTGTTAAAAAATCAAATGAACCAAATCTTACAAAAAAAATTAAACTTAAAATAATTATTACATCACCTACTCGATTTCTGATAATAGTTATCATTCCTGAATTATAAGAATTAATTCTTTGGTAATGAATTACTAGACAATACGAGACTAATCCTAATCCATCTCACCCCAAAATAATTATTAGTATGTTAGGTATTAAAATTAATAAAATTATTGATATTACAAACAATAAAACAATTAAACAAAAAGAACTTTTGTTTTTATCATGTTTTATATACTCATTTCTGTATAAAATTACTATTCTTGAAATAAATAAAACAACTATTACAAATATCACACTAATTCAGTCGAATATAAAATATAATTTGATATCTAAATTGTTAACTGTTATTAAATAATATTCAAAAATAATCAGATTCTCAGTAATTAAAATTTTACATAATATAATTAAAAATCTCACTCTTATAATTATTAATATCAAACTTCAATAAATAAAAATTGTTTAATAACTTAAAGTTTTCTATAATTCCACAAATTATAATTTTATTATAAACTAATTAAACTTAAATTCATTTACAAAAAAAAGAAATCTTTAAAATTCAAAGTATTCTTGGAAATAAATGTAAAAATAAAAGATTGTATTCTCGCAAATTAATTGTTTTTAAAGAATAAAAAACTCATCCTTCACCATGATTGATATAACTATATATATAAATTGAGTAACACGCTCTTAAAAAAATCATTAATATAATTGGGACAAAGAAAAAAATTCTTAATTTTAAAATACTTAAACTTAAAAAAAATTCCCCAAATAAATTTATAGTTAAAGGAGCTGATATGTTAATAACACTAAACATAAATCACCAAAGAACCAAAGAGGGGAAAATAGATTTTAATCCTTTAAATAAAAGTATTCTACGTGTGAAAACACGTTCATAAACTAAATTTGCTAAACAAAATAAAGCAGAACTGCAAAGACCATGCCCAATTATTAATAATAAAGCCCCTATTGACCTAAAAATATTTAATGTTAAAGTACCTCCTAATACTACTCCCATATGACATACTGAAGAATAAGCAATTAATGCTTTAATATCAACTTGATATAAACAAAAAATTCCAATTATCACACTTCCTCAAATTGATACAACGATAAAAATTTCAGAATATATTATAATACTTCTTATTATTATTATTTTAAATCGAAAAATTCCATAAATTCCTAATTTTAATAAAATACCTGCTAGAATTATTGAACCTGCAATGGGAGCTTCTACATGAGCTTTAGGTAACCATAAATGAAATAAAAATATTGGAATTTTAACCAAAAATCCTAATATTAAAAAAATAAATAAAATACCTAAATAATTTTCAGTAAAATTTATATACACATAATTTATGCTAAAAGCACTTTTTATATATAAAATAATTATAATAAATATAGGAAATGAACCAAAAATAGTATATATAAGCATATAGAACCCAGCTTGTAATCGTTCAGGCTGGTTACCCCATCCAAAAATTAATATTACAATTGGGAATAAAACTGCTTCGAAAAAAAAATAAAAAGATAATAAATTTGTAACTGAAAAACAAATAATTAAGAGAAATATTATCATATTAATATAAAATCTAAAATTCCTCTTTATTGAAACTTTATTATTAAATCTTGCTAGAAATATTAAAAATCTAATTCAAATTGTTAATAAGATTAATAAAGATCTTATCAGGTCCAAATTAATTGAATGGCTAACTACCAGGTTATTATTAACGACTTGTAAGAATGTTGTAATTAACAATATTAAAATTATTAATATAATTCTGTAAGAATTTCATAAAAACATTAATCATAAAATCACAAAATTTATTAAAATTGCTAACATTTAATAATACTAAAAGAATTAACCATTTCATTTCCATAAAAATAATTTAATAAAACTAGAAGTCTTAAGCCTAATGCTGCTTCACAAACAATTCTAATTAAAAAAACAAAAATATTTAAAATATTTAACAAACAAAAATAAAATAATACCATAATTATTATTGATATATATATAAATTCAATTCTTAATAAAATTATTATTAAATGGAATCGATTCAAAATTAAAGAAAAAATTCCAATAGAGTATAGAATTAAGGATATTATTACCATAAGTTTAAATAATTTAATAAAAATATTGATTTTGTAAATCAAATTTGGGCATTCCTTTAAACATTATTCAGAAAAGAATTTCTCTCTTTAAATCTCCAAAATTTATATACATATTATATATTATTTTCTGCATAATATTAAAATTATTTTTTATTTTTCAGTTATTTTAATTTCTATAAATCATCCTATATTGATATTGTTATCTGTAATTGCAATAACTTTACTAATTTCTTTAATATTTTATCAAAATTCTTGCAATTCTCTGCTCCCTTTAATTTTAATTCTTTTGGTTTTAGGGGGTATAATAATTATTTTTATGTATATGGTCAGGCTATGCCCTAACAAAAAGATACAATTTAATAAAAAAATCATTTTTTTAATTATTTTTTTAATTTTTCTAAAATTTTCTTTTATTTTTGTAAAAATTGAAAATCAAGAATTTTTTAAGCTTTATTGTTATCCTTTTATAAATTTAATAATTTTTATATTAATTTATTTACTGATTTGTTTATTGGTAGTAATAAAATTATTAAATTGAATTTCATCTCCTATAAAAAGATTAACTTATGTTAAAAATTTTAAACCCTTTTGTAAATCTCCCTTCCCCATCAAATATTTCTTACATATGGAATTTTGGTTCTCTTTTAGGAATTTGTTTATCAATACAAATTTTAACAGGAATTTTTTTAGCTATAAATTTTTCTAGAGACATTTCAACAGCATATTCAATAATTTCTCACATTCAACGAGATGTTAATTATGGCTGAATAATTCGTTCTATCCATGCAAATGGGGCATCTTTATTTTTTATTTTAATTTACACCCATATTGGCCGAGGAATCTATTATTCTTCATTCTTTTTTGTTAAAGTTTGATTATCGGGAGTTATTATTGTTTTTATTCTTATAGCTACCGCTTTTTTAGGGTATATTCTTCCTTGAGGTCAAATATCTTTTTGAGGAGCAACTGTAATTACAAATTTAATTTCAGCTATTCCTTATTTAGGCCAATCAATTACATATTGAGTATGAGGGGGGTTTTCAGTCGACAATAATACTTTAATTCGTTTTTTTTCTCTTCATTTTATTCTTCCATTTATTCTATTGATAATGTCAGTAATTCACATTATTTTGATTCATGAAAAAGGATCTTCTAACCCTATTGGGTCTTCTTTAAATATTGATAAAATTACATTTCATCCTTACTTTACTATTAAAGATCTTATAGGAATTTCAATAATATTTTTATTTTTTTCATTGTTTGTTTTTATTTTCCCATATAAGTTAATAGATGCAGAAAATTTTAATATGGCTAACCCCATAATTACACCCCCCCACATCCAACCAGAATGATATTTTTTATTTGCCTATGCAATTTTGCGTTCAATCCCCAACAAATTAGGGGGAGTTTTAGCTTTAGTAATATCAATTTTAATTATTATTTACTTACCTTTAATAATAAAAAATAAAATTTCTTCTTTTTACTTTAATAACTTTAAAAAATTTAATTTTTGAATTTTAATTAATACTTTCATATTTCTTACATTTTTAGGGGCAATACCAATTGAATTTCCTTACGATTTTTTAAGAAAAGTTGTTACTTTATTATACTTTATGCTTTTTTTAATTTTTCCATTAATTTAGACTTTTTAACTATATAAGTATATATTTTGAAAATATAAAAAAGAAATTATTTCTATTAGTCTAAATTTTAACTGATTTTATAAATCATAAATAAATTCTAAATTTATTGCATTTTTCTGCCAAGTTAAAAAATAGATTTTTTTTTTCAAACTCCTGTCTATCGGTTATCTCAGCATATTAAAGAAAGGTATGCTAAATTTTACTGGGAAATTTCTGCTTATTTAAATATAGACTGATTTTGAGCTAGATGAGCTCATCTATTTTTTTCTCCGAATTTATTAATTAGTAAATGTGTGTTAGACTTAGTATGACCCTTTGTTACATCTATGCGGTCCAGTAAATGAGATAGCCGGTTGTCGCCCCTTATTTAATATAGATGTAATAATACTTTCGCCAAGTAAATCTTATTAAATTTAAACTGCAAATTTAAAACTGGGTATTTATCCTAAGGTTTTT